TGTAAGATATCTAATGAAACCGTAGCTGGAATTGAGATCTCATTCAAAGAGAAAGATAGCAAATATCTGGAGTTTCTTTTTTTATCCTATACGGATGATCCGATCCGCAAGGACCATGATTGGGAATTGTTTGATCGTCTTTCTCCGAGGAAGAAGCGAAACATAATCAACTTGAATTCGGGACAGCTATTCGAAATCTTAGGGAAAGACTTGATTTGTTATCTCATGTCTGCTTTTCGTGAAAAAAGACCAATTGAAGGGGAGGTTTTCTTCAAACAACAAGGAGCTGAGGCAACTATTCAATCAAATGATATTGAGCATGTTTCCCATCTCTTCTCGAGAAACAAGTGGGGTATTTCTTTGCAAAATTGTGCTCAATTTCATATGTGGCAATTCCGCCAAGATCTCTTCGTTAGTTGGGGGAAGAATCAGCACGAATCGGATTTTTTGAGGAACGTATCGAGAGAGAATTTGATTTGGTTAGACAATGTGCGGTTGGTAAACAAGGATCGGTTTTTTAGCAAGGTACGGAATGTATTGTCAAATATTCAATATGATTCCACAAGATCTATTTTCGTTCAAGTAAGGGATTCTAGCCAATTGAAAGGATCTTCTGATCAATCCATAGATCATTTCGATTCCATTAGAAATGAGGATTCGGAATATCACACATTGATCGATCAAACAGAGATTCAGCAACTAAAAGAAAGATCGATTCTTTTGGATCCTTCCTTTCTTCAAACGGAACGAACAGAGATAGAATCAGATCGATTCCCGAAATGCCTTTTTGGATCTTCCTCAATGTCCCGGCTATTCGCGGAACGTGAGAAGCAGATGAATAATCATCTGCTTCCGGAAGAAATCGAAGAATTTCTTGGGAATCCTACAAGATCAATTCGTTCTTTTTTCTCTGACAGATGGTCAGAACTTCATCTGGGTTCGAATCCTACTGAGAGGTCCACTAGAGATCAGAAATTTTTGAAGAAAAAACAAGATGTTTCTTTTGTCCCTTCCAGGCGATCGGAAAATAAAGAAATGGTTGATATATTCAAGATAATTACGTATTTACAAAATACCGTCTCAATTCATCCTATTTCATCAGATCCGGGATGTGATATGGTTCCGAAGGATGAACCGGATATGGACAGTTCCAATAAGATTTCATTCTTGAAAAAAAATCCATTTTTTGATTTATTTCATCTATTCCATGACCGGAACAAAGGGGGATACACGTTACACCACGATTTTGAATCAGAAGAGAGATTTCAAGAAATGGCAGATCTATTCACTCTATCAATAACCGAGCCGGATCTGGTGTATCATAGGGGATTTGCCTTTTCTATTGATTCCTACGGGTTGGATCAAAAAAAATTCTTGAATGAGGTATTCAACTCCAGAGATGAATCGAAAAAGAAATCTTTATTGGTTCTACCTCCTCTTTTTTATGAAGAGAATGAATCTTTTTATCGAAGGATCAGAAAAAAATCGGTCCGGATCTACTGCGGGAATGATTTGGAAGATCCAAAACTAAAAACAGCGGTATTTGCTAGCAACAACATAATGGAGGCAGTCAATCAATATAGATTGATCCGAAATCTGATTCAAATCCAATATAGCACCTATGGGTACATAAGAAATGTATCGAATCGATTCTTTTTAATGAATAGATCCGATCGCAACTTCGAATATGGAATTCAAAGGGATCGAATAGGAAATGATACTCTGAATCATATAACTATAATGAAATATACGATCAACCAACATTTATCGAATTTGAAAAAGAGTCAGAAGAAATGGTTTGATCCTCTTATTTCTCGAACCGAGAGATCCATGAATCGGGATCCTGATGCATATAGATACAAATGTTCCAATGGGAGCAAGAATTTCCAGGAACATTTGGAACATTTCGTTTCTGAACAGAAGAACCGTTTTCAAGTAGTGTTCAATCGATTACGTATTAATCAATATTCGATTGATTGGTCCGAGGCTATCGACAAACAAGATTTGTCTAAGTCACTTCGTTTCTTTTTGTCCAAGTCACTTCTCTTTTTGTCCAAGTCACTTCCCTTTTTGTCCAAGTCACTTCCCCTTTTCTTTGTGAGTATCGGGAATATCCCCATTCATAGGTCCGAGATCCACATCTATGAATTGAAAGGTCCGAATGATCAACTCTGCAATCAGTTGTTAGAATCAATAGGTGTTCAAATCGTTCATTTGAATAAATTGAAACCCTTTTTATTTTTATTGGATGATCATGATACTTCCCAAAGACCGAAATTCTTGATCAATGGAGGAACAATATTACCATTTTTGTTCAAAAAGATACCAAAGTGGATGATTGACTCATTCCATACTAGAAATAATCGCAGGAAATCCTTTGATAACACGGATTCCTATTTCTCAATGATATCCCAGGATCGAGACAATTGGCTGAATCCCGTGAAACCATTTCATAGAAGTTCATTGATATCTTCTTTTTATAAAGCAAATCGACTTCGAT